ACCAGGCCAATTTGGGAGCAGCTTTGTGATAATGGAACCAACCAGCAAAAAGCATTAACGATGCAAAAATCAATGCACCGATTGCGGTACAATAGAGTTGTAATTCACTAGTTATTCCGGATGCTCGCCAAATCTGAAAAAATCCAGAGGTTATTTGGATTCCTCGGAAACCCCCGCCTACATCACCATTCAAAATTTCTTGCCCTACTATTGGCCAAACTACCTGAGCACTGGGTCCAATGTGAGTAGGATCGCTTAGCCATGCTTCATAATTGGAAAAACGGGCACCGTGGAAGTACATGCCACTCAACCAAAGAAAGATAATGGAGAGTTGACCGAAATGGGCACTAAAGACTTTTCGGGAAATCTCCTCCAAATCACCGGTATGACTATCGAAATCGTGAGCATCAGCATGTAGGTTCCAGATCCAAGTGGTAGTATCGGGACCCTTAGCTATTGTTCTTGAGAAATGCCCGGGTCTGGCCCATTCCTCAAAAGATGTTTTTACAGGATCCCTATCCACAACAATTTTCACTTCTGGTTCCGGCGAACGAATAATCATTAAGTCCTCCTCTTTCCGGACAAGACATACAAAGAGACCCGCCAACTGTCTTTTTATTGAATCTTTGAAAGATAGATATTATGATTAGTCCTTTTCTTTACTATCTACCGTCCTTCTATTTTTTTTTTTTTTAGTTATTCACTGGAGCAATTATATATTGAAGTCAATCCGAGGCAAGTGTTCGGATCTATTATGACATAAGGATTAGGTGCCTAACGGACATTGGTTCTTCTGGAAAATTATTTCCCGACGTAACAAAAAAATCTTTTTTTTACGTTTTAATTTAAGAAGCTAGTTTATTTTTTTTTTTTAGGGTATAAGCCCCTATCTACATCTACTTTGCATGAGTGAGCATAATATAGATTTTTTTATGCGATTCCAAATTCCAAGATAACTCATTAGAATTATTAAAAAGACCGTCCTGATATATTAGGTAGGAATATTTAGATTGCCACCTTTTATGTGCTTTATTACTTCTGTTCCAGAGTCTATCCCTATTGTTTATCCTTATGAAATAAGATATAAAATCGAAGGTAGAAGAAAGGGAAAGGGATATAATGAAATTCTTGATTTGATCTTCTTACCTAAATTATTTGATTAATGGACCAACAACCAAACCACCCATTTTATGAAAATGGAGAGTGGTCTTATTCAAATTCAAAGCGCTTCGTAATCTTCAACCAGTTCTGTGCTTCAATATAATTTCCCGGAGTAAGCGCTATAGCTTGTTTCCAATACTCAGCAGCTTGATCAAACCAAGCTTCCGCAATTTCCGAATCGCCCTGTAGAATGGCCTGTTCTCCTCGGTCGGAATAGGCAGTTCCTTCCCCTAGAACCGTACTTGAGAGTTTCCTACCTCATACGGCTCAGAAATTCCTATCTGAATTTCCCCTATATTAACTGAATTTGATTTCTAAAAAATCAATCCAATTTCTTCTTGGGTTAAGCGAAAGAAGTTAATTACCTAAGTTTCAAACCCTAATTTTGATCAATAATCAGTTTGATCTTTTCTCCCACCTTCAGATTCAGAAGAATGAAGCATAGATAGACCTATACCCTTCGTTCGAATTTTCTGAAAGGTAACTATCTCGGTTTCGTTTCTTTCATATATGAAATTTCTATAGAATCCTCGAAAAAGACTTTTTCCCATAAGAAAGAAAAAAGAACTTACTATCTTTGGGATCTGATACTACACCGCTGCTTAATCCCTTAGTGGATCGGCTTTATTACATAAGCGGATTCCTAAATTTTGTCCCGTATCGTGGTATAATGAAGCAGTTTTTTTAGTTGTATCGACCCAGTCGCTCACTAATTGATCTTTACGGTGTTTTCTCTATCAATTTCAGCTTTATCCATAGATATAGTAGTATAGGCTCTACTTTCTTCCTATTTTGATTCTCGTGAAGTGTCCTTCCTACAGCTGATAGGGTAAAATCGTTGTTTTGACGATCCCTATGTAGAAAGCCCTTTTTTCTAGTATTTACTAGAAAATTTCCTCCTTTCTTTTTTTTCTTCTTTCTATAGTGGAGATAGTCGCACGTAATGACAGATCACGGCCATATTATTAAAAGCTTGCGGTAAGAAGGGGTTTCGTTCTAGCGCCCGGAAATAATATTCCAAAGCCTTTGTATGCTCTCCATTGCTTGTGTGTATAAGGCCTATGTTATATAGTATATAACTTCGATCATAGGGATCAATTTCTAGTCGCGTAGCTTCATAATAATTCTGCAAAGCTTCCGCATAATTTCCTTCGGATTGAGCCAACATCCGTTACGGTCGTTCATTCTATTCAAAAAATCTCCGTTCCAAAACCGTACATGAGGTTTTCATCTCATACGGCTTCTCCCTTCTGTACATAGTACTAAGCGAAAAATCTATACTATAGAATAAAAATAGAATTAGTCCCATCTCATTATGGACCGAAGGGGGCTGGTATTTTTCCAAGAAATCTCGAGCCAACCTTCCCCCCAAGAGGTTTTTCTTAACACCAATGAATTCTATTAATGCTAGAGGAAAATGATAGCTCCAAGAATTTTTTTGTTCTCAACGCCTCCTATTTAGAGGAATTAGCCACTTCAACGACCTTTGATGGTTATAAGGGTACCCAAAGTACAAACCTGATGGTTGTTTGTTATCCTAACCATTCTTCCCAACCCTGATACCAATCAGGAAAGGGCTAATTTCTAACAAAGTTTTTCTCTTGTTGATTCCTATTTCGAGGTGTAGTGCTTTTCTCCCCTATGCTGCCTATTGGTACTAGTAGAGTCGGATTGGCCTGTAATACAGAACCTATCCTGTAGGTGTAACCTTTCGCTCAATACTCAAATCTACAATTGAAGCATCTGAGGCCACATCAATCGAGGATACACGACAGAAGGAATTGTTAGTTCACCTCACCTTCCCCAAGCGTGGGTTTCCTTTACTAATTTTGTTCTCTCTATGCGAACCCCCTCTCTTTCTCGTAAGAATGAGATGTAGGTAGGGCTAAAAAAAAAAAAAAGAGTCAAATCGCACCATCTCTATAATAAGTAAATGCCCTTTTTTCCCCGGAGGTTGTCGGAATTATTTGCAATAAAATATTGGCTACAATCGAGGAGGTCTTATCAATGAAATTTCCATTTATACGGGATCTAGGCATAATTCCCAACCCATTCTATATAGAATTCTTTTCATTCTATCACAAAATAACATAAAAAAAACATTCGATTCTTATAAATTAAATCGATCCATATGCTCTAGGATAAGAGAGGTATGGATTTTCCGCTCAGCTCAAATTGTCTTCTTTTCCTTCTGTTTGGACAAGAAGAGATATGAAATACTTGACTAAGACTGGATTTCATTCCACTTTCCTATTTCTCAACTTCTCTCAGCAGCTATTTCGCGTTTTCAAAGTCATTAATTGCCCCATACCCTTTTTATATTTAGATTGTATGGCGTAACGTACCTTATGCAAATAGAATTCTAGGGTTCCTTTATTTTCTTATGGAATAAGAAGAATTCTTCCATTCTCTTTTTATTTTGGTTTTCCCCAAAGAAAAACTTTTCGAGGAAGCGGAATTCCTAGTAAAAAAATACGGGATCCTTCCACTTAGATGAAAAGAGATTTTTTCCATAGAGCTATGGAATCCCCGAGCCATTGTGTCTGTACTGCAGGAATACAAAAACTCGATATTCACTCAGTTTATTTTCCATAATAACATTATGGAGGAGAGATGGCCGAGCGGTTCAAGGCGTAGCATTGGAACTGCTATGTAGACTTTTGTTTACCGAGGGTTCGAATCCCTCTCTTTCCGTTTCTCTTAATTCATCAATGTTAGAGATCACAATCTATGAAATTAAATAACAATTTATTCCAGCAATAATACCTTTATTTAATAGAAATTTTCTATAGCAAATTACTGTGGTATGTAAAATACACATTGAGGAAATAACAAGAAAGAAAAAAGGATCCTAGGGTTAATCTATTTCTGCTAGGTGAACGGGAAAATACGAATTAAGAGCCTTAGGTGGATTTAGTTCGGGGAAAGGGGAAGGGGAAAAAAATTCTATGAACCTTTCCTTTTTTCCTTAAGTTCAAGTCTGGCGAGAGTAATATTCTACAACTAACAACTCATTTACTTTGAGACCGACCCACTTCCTATCTAGAATTTTTTTTACTAGTCCTTTATATTGCAATGTGTCAACCGTCAAATGCTTTGGCAATTTGCCCGGATCGGATGAAGCAATAGAATTTTGAACCAGACGTTTTGATCGTTGGTTATCCTTCGTAGTAATAATATCTTGGGGTTTGCAACGAAAACTTGGTATATCAACTATACCACCATTAACTAAAATATGTCTATGGTTAACTAATTGCCGGGCCCCGGGAATGGTGGAAGCCATGCCCAATCGAAAAAGGATATTATCCAAACGCATTTCAAGTAATTGTAGTAAAACCTGACCCGTGGATCTTTTTGCTTTTCCAGCAATATGTACATATCTAAGTAATTGACGTTCTGTCAGACCATAATGAAAACGCAATTTCTGTTTTTCTTGAAGACGAATACGATATTGCTCCTTTTTCCCAGAATGGAATTTCTTTTTCTGATTACTTCCGGATTTAGGCGTTTTTCTAGTGAGTCCTGGTAAAGCTCCCAGACGGCGTATTTTTTTTAAACGAGGCCCTCGATAACGGGACATGAAGACTCCTTTTTTATTTTATTGAAATTTTATTTTACACAATAAATTTCATTCTATTTACATTACGGAATACATCGAAATTCAAACTGAATTAAACTAAAGGATAAACAGAGTAAAATCTACTAAAAGTACCACAAAAAAAGGAATTTCATCAACATCCGGATTTTTTGTATATATATTATTTATTTTTATTCTTTGTATCTAGAAAATTGTAAGGTAGAACGACATAATAGACCCTGGATTTCCCATTTAATTCGGAGAAATGGAGAAATTCTTGTTCATGGAACATCGATAGAGAAAAAAGCCGACTATCGGATTTGAACCGATGACCCTCGCATTACAAATGCGATGCTCTAACCTCTGAGCTAAGTGGGCTTACATAACAGAAATAGTGTAACAAATAGAAATATATATAGGGAATCCGTAAAATGTCAGATCTTAATTATTAATCTTAGTTATTAACTAGTTCGAAATTGGAAGTTCTACTTAGAATTATAAAAAAAAATACTCAAATTTCATAAAGATAAAGTTAGCTTGATATGCTTAACCAAATGATATTCTTAAATAGGATGATATTCTTAAATAGGATTCTAGAATTTATTGAATTTTCTTTTTATTTCTCTAATTCGCAAATAGATTTTTCTAATAGAATCTATTCCAAATTCTATATTGAATTTGATTTCAGATTTTTTCAATTTGATATGGCTCGGACGAATAATCTTATGCATATAAAAGAAGAATATATATGAATAATATAATAAAGAGAAAATGCCAATCTCTTGGCATTTTCATTCGATCATTATACACATTTTTGAGATATTTTGTTTTTTGTATTTGTTAATAATTTAAGGATAACTAGTTCACTAAGGAGAAGATAGAATCATAGCAAATGAAATTTCTAATTTCAGATTAGAAAAAAAAAAAAGAATGAATATCAAGCGTTATAGTATGATTTTGAATACTCTAAAAAAGGGGCCGGGGGGGGGGCGGGAGAGAGAAAAACTTTTGGATATATTCATTCCGATTGAATTGCAAATATATCAACGATAGAATCAATTCAATTCTGAATTGCAATAAGCGAGCGGGGTTTCTCAAATAGAGATGAGCTGCTAGACTACGTCGAATAATGAATTCAATGATTAAAAAAAAAACTAAGAAATGGATGAAATGATATAAGGAATCCTGGTTTCAAAGAAAAAGAAAATGGGGATATGGCGAAATCGGTAGACGCTACGGACTTGATTGTATTGAGCCTTGGTATGGAAACCTGCTAAGTGGTAACTTCCAAATTCAGAGAAACCCTGGAATGAAAAATGGGCAATCCTGAGCCAAATCCCTTTTTTGAAAAAAAAAATAAGTGGTTGTCAAACTAGAACCCAAAGGAAAAGGATAGGTGCAGAGACTCAATGGAAGCTGTTCTAACGAATCGAAGTAATTACGTTGTGTTGGTAGTGGAACTCCCTCGAAATTAGAGAAAGAAGGGCTTTATACATCTAATACACACGTATAGATACTGACATAGCAAACGATTAATCACAGAACCCATATCATAATATAGGTTCTTTATTTTTTAGAATGAAATTAGGAATGATTATGAAATAGAAAATTCTGAATTTTTTTAGAATTATTGTGAATCCATTTCAATCGAATATTGAGTAATCAAATCCTTCAATTCATAGTTTTCGAGATCTTTAAAAAAGTGGATTAATCAAACGAGGATAAAGAGAGAGTCCCATTCTACATGTCAATACTGACAACAATGAAATTTCTAGTAAAAGGAAAATCCGTCGACTTTATAAGTCGTGAGGGTTCAAGTCCCTCTATCCCCAAACCCTCTTTTATTACCCATCCATAGTAGTTATCCTTTTTTTTTTTTTATCAAATCAATGGGTTTAAGATTCATTAGCTTTCTCATTCTACTCTTTCACAAAGGAGTGCAACGAGAACTCAATGAATCTTATGCTATTCATTAAATAGATGATTTCCTTTTTATTAGAGTAGAGTAGCGGCAAGGAATCTCGATTATTAATTCGATTCTGAAGTCCCTTTATTTGACATAGATGCAAATACTTTACTAGGATGATGCACAAGAAAGGGTCAGGATAGCTCAGTTGGTAGAGCAGAGGACTGAAAATCCTCGTGTCACCAGTTCAAATCTGGTTCCTGGCACATAAAAAAAGGATCTACCGAATAAATATGGATACAAATATCTTGAGATGGATTGGGGTACATATTCATTAATAATCTGGATAGTATAGAGTAAGTAGATAAATCTCTAAACACTTCTTTTTCTTTTTAGAAAAGGGTTAAAATCTCCGGTTCTTTTCTTTATGGTATAGTATAGAAAGAAGGGAGATTAGGTGCCCTTTTCTTCATTTTTGCATTTCTTATTAATTTTGTATGCCGCTATTCCGAAGAATTTTTTTTTTTATTCTTGCTTATCCTACTTTTCTATTTGTTCTAAGTAATACGCGCGGTACAAAGTTCGTGGTAGGAACTTCTTTGAGTCATTATATTTTTCTGTTCATACGAAGGAAACAAATATGTGATTTTCCAAATTGGAAAATAGAAATGAAGCCTTTTTGTTCAGTCTATCTGAACCTTTTTGTATAATATAATTTTTGTATAATATAATAGGAATTAATTAAAATATAAATAAGTATTTCGTTTCGTCTAGGAACAGAACGTAAAAATATCCCTTGACTTGAATAAAATCAAGAGTTGTATAAGCGAACATGAATTTATTATCATTCAATGAGCATCTTGTATTTCATAGAAATTGGGGGTTATATAGTCCTTACGTAAGGGCCAGCCTATCCAACTTTCAGGCATTAAGATACGTTTAAGACGTGGATGATTATCATAAGAAATTCCCACCATATCATAAGATTCGCGTTCTTGAAAATCGGCACTTCTCCAAACCCAGAAGACAGACGGGATTCTAGGATTATCTTTTTGGGCAAAGACTTTTATGCATACTTCTTCTGGGTTATCTATACCATACTGTATTCTCGTAAGATGATACACGCTAGCTAAAGATCCACCGGGTGCTACGTCATAAGCACATTGGGAACGTAAATAATTGTAACCATATACATATAAAATGACAGCAATGGAATCCCAATCCCCCGCTTTTATTTGTAAAGTCTCTATTCCTCGGTGATCGAAGCCCAAAGATCTATGAACCACCTCATGTTTGACTAGCCAATTAGATAACCAACCCTGCTGCATTGTCTTGATCTCTCCCCCTTTGTATAAATATTTCACATTTCAAATGCAAGTTTGAAAGATTACACTGCTCTTCCTTTTTCTGCACAAAGGAACCCCTCCTAATTCACTAATTTGTAGGAAGATACAGGACTTTTGGATTTGAAAAAAGTTTCATAAGATATATCTAAAGTAGATGGTGATTGATAGAGCAATTCTTGTTCGTAAGTTCCTGTGTGAGTACTGCGCCGAACATAAAGCTTGTGACGGGTAGTAAAAGATCGATTTTTCTTTTGACTTTGACATAGAGTTCGATCCTCAACTATTTCTCGCGATATCTTCTTACGAAGTTTTGTTAGGGCATCTATAACAGCCTCTGGTTTAGGCGGGCAACCCGGCAGGTAGACATCCACAGGAATTAACTTATCAACTCCTCGAACAGTACTATAGGAATCCGTACTGAACATTCCCCCTGTAATAGTACAGGCTCCCATAGCAATGACGTATTTCGGTTCAGGCATTTGCTCATATAATCGCACTAAAGATGGAGCCATTTTCATTGTTACCGTACCGGCTGTTAAAATTAGGTCTGCTTGCCTAGGACTTGATCTTGGTACCAATCCATAACGATCAAAGTCGAATCGTGAGCCTATTAATGAAGCAAATTCAATAAAACAACAACTGGTACCATATAGAAGGGGCCATAAACTGGAGAGTCTTGACCAATTCGAGAGATCGTTTGGTGTAGTTGAAATAACGGAATTGGAACTTGTTTGGTCGAGTAACGGAAACTCAATCAAACTCATAATAGTCTCAATGGAATCTTTTCCTTCTTTTTTTTTTTTTTTGTCTGAGTATTCAGTTAAGACCATTCCAAGGCTCCTTTTCGCCATGCATAAACTAAACCAACAACTAGGATAAGCACAAAAATGAAAGCTTCGATAAAAACGGATACACCCAATACGTCGAAACTCATTGCCCAAGGGTAGAGAAAGACCGTTTCCACATCAAAAACAACAAAAACTAGTGCAAACATGTAATAGCGTATTCGGAATTGTAACCAAGCCCCCCCCATGGGTTCTATACCCGATTCATAACTAGAAAGCTTCTCTGGTCCTTCACTAACCGGGGCTAAAAGTCCTGAAATCCAAAATACCAAAATAGGAATAAGGCTTGCTATTATTAGCAATGTCCAAAAAATATCATATTCGTAAAGGAGAAACATAAATATACTCCCATTAATGTGGAATAGGCAGAACTGAATTAGTCAATTAAGGTTGACATGACATTGTCAATTTATCCAGAACTTCTCTCTTTTCCTCGGTGAAACAAGAATCCGTTTTGCTCAACCCAAAGACAAAAGTGGCTTACTTTAGCCTTTGTTTCTTTTGTAACACGTCTCTCCTTAAGGATTCGGATTCATCCAATGGAATCCCCACTCCCTTTTTTTTATTTCTCTTCTATTTAGATATGATATAGACCTAATTCTTATACAAAGAAAACTCTTTTGCTTCACTTTGTCTCGCTTTCTCTAAAATCTCTAGAAAAAAGAATTGCTCCACCCTTTATTTAATGATAGTCAGAGACTATTAAATAAAAAAGAAATAACTACTAATTAGATTAGAACCTAATTAAAATGGGATGGCTAATGTATGCATCCTAATGAGGAGTAATACTAAAAAAAAAAAGAACTCTATTTCAGAATTCTGAAATAGAATATCCAGTTTTATTTTTTATTCTTTCTTTTTCTATTTTATTTAAAGTGGATCGATTTAGATAATGTATATTTAGATAATATATACATAGTATATATACTTCAAACAAAATAGGAATTTCCAAAATGGAGAAAATCATTGCAGTCATTATAGGAAAGTATAGGGACTTAAAGCATATCCTATTTGAAGGAAGATGGAATTCAAATCAGTTAAGGGATCCTTCTTCCTATTGATTTGATCAAAATTCTTTTTTCTTTTCCTGTCTCTATTCTATGATTTTCGATGAATGAGCCCATGGTAATGCTTTTATCTCTATTCTATGGCGCAATCGACCGTCGAGTCTATAAACAAGTATTAATAAGGAAAAGAAAACTAAACTAAAGGAAACATAAGATATCCATCCTAAAATGAAAAAAAAAAAGACGTATATATTAGGGCTATACGGATTCGAACCGTAGACCTTCTCGGTAAAACAGATCAAACGGATTATTATCGAAATGATTCGAACTGTTTCAAAGACCCAACATGCATTTTTATTTTTCTGCATTGGGCTCTTTCATCAACTGATGTAAAGATCAGTTAATCTGCCATAGTTTTTCTTTATGGAAAGATAATAAGATGGCTCCCTGTGCTCTGATTGATTATTTGTCCTATTATCTATCTAGGAGCAATACCAAAGTGTTTCAAAGGAGGATTACCTTGACTTAGGTCTGCCTCCGGCCTAAATTAAATCAACCTAAGTGAAATGGAGTCTCTATCGTTCCGCTGCAAGAGTTTACTACGAGACTTCATACACCTTAAAGTTCATAGAACGAAAAGAAGTTTTTTGGAGGCCCTTACCCTCATTACGCCTAGCATTGAGTGGGCTGGATATTTACCTTATCAACTAGCAAATCAATAGGGGTTCCATTTGATTAAGCACCTGAATTGGCACCTGAATCGGACTGAACCGACTGTTTGTCAGGCTACTGTTCTCCTATTCTTTCGAATCCATGAAGTAAGACATTGATTTTGCAATAAGTTCAATTATGTTCATTGCATAATTAAGTTCCCTTGAAAAGCATTGGCGCACGTGTAAGCGAGTTGCTCTACCGAACTGAGCTATAGCCCTTGTCAGAGATATCTTAACATATAGATAATTTCTTGTCAAGATGAATATTCTGTAATGCCAGACGATATTCCTTTGATCCGTTTACTATATAACATAAACATACCAATAACGGAGCGGTATTGCTCATAAAAAGGATTCGTTCTATAATCGATCGAAGTAATGGGGCTTTTTTTGTGGTGATAAATTGCCTACTTAACTCAGTGGTTAGAGTATTGCTTTCATACGGCGGGAGTCATTGGTTCAAATCCAATAGTAGGTAGGTAGGTAGAAAAATTACTAGATAGCATTGGACTTACTTCGCTTCGCTATCTAATAACTTTTTCTACCCTTCTTTCCTTTTTCGTTGTATCAACGAAACCTTTGGATTGTCTTCAATTGGATGGGGGAATCCAATTGATAGCCTCGACTCGTATCCTAGCTCGTCTGAGAGCTAGCTTCGCTTCAACCAATTCTTTCGTACCCTCAGCTCTACTCAAGTTAGCTTCGGCTATTTTAAGTGCCTGTTGAGCTTCTTCTGGATCAATATCACTACCCAGTTCTGCATCATTTCCTAAAATGATGATCTCATTATTAACTATTCTCGCAAAACCACTCCACAGAACCGCCGTTAACCATTGGTCGTCGAGGAGGCGTATTCTCAAAGGACCCATATCTACAGCTGTGTTAATGGGGGCGTGGTTTGGTAATACACCAATTTGGCCACTATTAGTAGATAAAATGATTTCTTTCACTTCACAATCCCAAATAATTCGTTTAGGAGTCAGTACATAAAGATTTAATTTCATTTCTTCAATTTGCTCTCCTCTTCTAAGTTTATAGCTTTCGTGCTAGCTTCATCGATGTTCCCCACCAAATAAAAAGCCTGTTCGGGTAGGCTGTCTAATTCTCCGGAAAGGATTAGTTGAAATCCCCTAATTGTTTCTGCAAGACCAACATATTTTCCTGGAGAACCGGTAAAAACTTCTGCCACAAAGAACGGTTGTGATAAGAACCGCTCGATTTTTCGTGCTCTTGCTACAGTTAAACGATCCTCCTCCGATAATTCGTCCAACCCAAGAATTGCGATAATGTCCTGAAGTTCTTTGTAACGTTGTAAAGTTTCCTTAACTCTTTGCGCAGTTTCATAATGTTCGTTGCCAACGATCCGAGGCTGTAACATAGTTGAGGTTGAATCTAAAGGATCTACTGCGGGATAAATACCCTTGGAAGCCAATCCTCTGGAAAGTACGGTAGTAGCGTCCAAATGTGCAAATGTTGTGGCAGGAGCAGGGTCGGTCAAATCGTCCGCAGGTACATAAACTGCTTGGATCGAAGTTATGGATCCCTTTTTGGTAGAAGTAATTCTTTCTTGCAAAGAACCCATTTCTGTACTAAGGGTAGGTTGATAACCCACTGCGGAGGGCATTCTCCCTAATAAGGCGGATACTTCTGATCCTGCTTGAACAAAACGAAAGATATTATCGATGAATAAAAGCACGTCTTGCTTATTAACATCTCGGAAATATTCTGCCATAGTTAGGGCAGTTAAACCAACTCTCATACGAGCTCCCGGTGGTTCATTCATTTGGCCATAGACTAGAGCTACCTTTGATTCCTCAATATTTTTTTCATTAATTACTCCAGATTCCTTCATTTCCATATAAAGATCATTTCCTTCACGAGTCCGTTCCCCTACTCCGCCAAATACGGATACACCTCCATGAGCTTTAGCAATGTTATTGATTAATTCCATGATGAGTACTGTTTTACCTACTCCAGCCCCCCCAAATAGTCCTATTTTTCCTCCACGTCGATAAGGAGCTAAAAGATCGACCACCTTAATACCTGTTTCAAAGATGGATAATTTCGTATCTAATTCGATAAAGGCAGGCGCGGATCTATGAATAGGGAATGTCGCACTAGTATCTACAGGCCCCAAATTGTCAATAGGCTCCCCAAGAACGTTAAAAATTCGTCCGAGAGTAGCTCCACCGACTGGAACACTGAGAGGAGCTCCCGTGTCAATCACTTCCATCCCTCTCATCAACCCGTCTGTAGCACTCATAGCTACAGCTCTAACTCGATTATTTCCTAATAATTGTTGTACCTCACAAGTCACATTAATTTGCTTATCGGCAGTGTCTCGACTCTTGACTATCAAAGCATTATAAATATAAGGCAACTTGCCCGGGGGAAAAGTGATATCCAGCACGGGTCCAATAATTTGATCAATCCGCCCTGCGCTTTTTTCTTCAATTGTGGAAACCCCGGGACGCGAAGTAGTAGGATTGGTTCTCATAATTATCACATAATTTTCAAAAAAAAAGGAATTTGTCGAAATTTTTCTTTTTTTATTTTTCTTGTTGAATAATGCCAAATCAAATCAAAAAAAAAATATCCAAAAATCCAAAACTCAAAAGGAAATAAATTAGTTAATTCAATAAAAAAGAAAAGGGGACTAGCACTTGATTTCGTTGCCCAAGCGAATCCCATTCAATCGTTTACTTATGGAATGAGTCCGTTGGAAAGTTCAATCAATTTTTTTTTTTCATATAAATTTTTCCTTTTGTGAAAGATCTGTGCCTACTCTACCTTCCTATCTAGGACTTCGATATACAAAATATATACTACTGTGAAGCATAGATTGCTGTCAACAGAGAATTTTCTTAGTATTTAGGTATTTAGATTCAAAATATCAAAGGGGCCCATTAAGAACTTTAAAAATTGTAAAATAAGGATTAGAGATTGGTTTGGGTTGCGCTATATCTATCAAAGAGTATACAATAATGATGGATTTGGTGAATCAAATCCATGGTTTAATAACGAACCGTGTTAACTTACCATAACAACAACTCAATTCCTATCGAATTCCTATAGTGGAATTCCTATAGGATAGAACGTACACAGGGTGTACGCATTATATATGAATGAAACATATTCATTAACTTAAGCATACTCTTCTTTTTATTTAATGAGTTGATATTAATTCAATATCTTTTTTTTTTAGATTTTTGTAAAGGTTTCATTTACGCCTAATCCATATCGAGTAGACCCTGTCGTTGTGAGAATTCTTAATTCATGAGTTGTAGGGAGGGACTTATGTCACCACAAACAGAAACTAAAGCAAGTGTTGGATTTAAAGCTGGTGTTAAGGATTATAAATTGACTTACTACACCCCGGAGTACGAAACCAAGGATACTGATATCTTGGCAGCATTCCGAGTAACTCCTCAGCCCGGGGTTCCGCCTGAAGAAGCAGGGGCTGCAGTAGCTGCGGAATCTTCTACTGGTACATGGACAACTGTTTGGACTGATGGACTTACCAGTCTTGATCGTTACAAAGGACGATGCTATCACATCGAGCCCGTTCCTGGGGAGGCAGATCAATATATCTGTTATGTAGCTTATCCATTAGACCTATTTGAAGAGGGTTCTGTTACTAACATGTTTACTTCCATTGTGGGTAACGTATTTGGTTTCAAAGCCCTACGCGCTCTACGTTTGGAGGATCTACGAATTCCTCCTACTTATTCAAAAACTTTCCAAGGCCCGCCTCATGGTATCCAAGTTGAAAGGGATAAGTTGAACAAGTATGGTCGTCCTTTATTGGGATGTACTATTAAACCAAAATTGGGATTATCCGCAAAAAATTACGGTAGAGCGTGTTATGAGTGTCTACGCGGTGGACTTGATTTTACCAAAGATGATGAAAACGTAAACTCCCAACCATTTATGCGCTGGAGAGACCGTTTTGTCTTTTGTGCTGAAGCAATTTATAAATCACAAGCCGAAACCGGTGAAATCAAGGGGCATTACTTGAATGCGACTGCAGGTACATGCGAAGAAATGATTAAGAGAGCTGTATTTGCAAGGGAATTAGGGGTTCCTATTGTAATGCATGACTACTTAACTGGAGGATTCACCGCAAATACTAGTTTGTCTCATTATTGCCGCGACAACGGCCTACTTCTTCACATTCACCGAGCAATGCATGCAGTTATTGATAGACAGAAAAATCATGGTATGCATTTCCGTGTATTAGCTAAAGCATTGCGTATGTCGGGGGGAGATCATATCCACGCCGGTACAGTAGTAGGTAAGTTAGAAGGGGAACGCGAAATAACTTTAGGTTTTGTTGATTTATTGCGCGATGATTTTATTGAAAAAGATCGTTCTCGCGGTATCTTTTTCACTCAGGACTGGGTATCCATGCCAGGTGTTATACCGGTGGCTTCAGGGGGTATTCATGTTTGGCATATGCCAGCTCTGACCGAAATCTTTGGAGACGATTCCGTATTACAATTTGGTGGAGGAACTTTAGGACATCCTTGGGGAAATGCACCTGGTGCAGCAGCTAATCGTGTGGCTTTAGAAGCCTGTGTACAAGCTCGTAACGAAGGGCGCGATCTTGCTCGTGAAGGTAATGAAATTATCAAAGCAGCTTGCAAATGGAGTCCTGAACTAGCCGCAGCTTGTGAAGTATGGAAGGCGATCAAATTTGAGTTCGCGCCGGTGGATACCATAGATTAAGTGGATAAAACTAGATATAAAGAAGTTCTAAATAAAATAAAAAAGAAGCAAAATAGAAAGAGAAAAAATAAGTTACGAAATGCAGTAATTCTTCTTTATTCTTCTAATTGATTGCAAATAAATTCGGCTCAATCTTTTTTTTTCTAAAAAAAGATTGAGCCGAATTTATTTTAAATGGATCTTGATATGATCAAGAGACTTGACAAATCGAGATTCTTCTATTCTATATATCTAGAATATAGAAAGGTATAATACAATAAACAAATAGAAATAAAAATATAGTATTATCATACGATAATGGAATCAAATACGCAGTATTTACAGAAAAGAGTCTTCGTTTATTGGGAAAGAATCAATATACTTCTAATGTCGAATCGGGATTCACTAAGACAGAAATAAAGAATTGGGTCGAACTCTTCTTTGGTGTTAAGGTAGTAGCTGTGAATAGCCATCGACTACCCGGAAAGGGTAGAAGAATGGGCCCTATTCTGGGACATACAATGCATTACAGACGTATGATCATTACCCTTCAACAGGGTATTCTATTCCACTTCTACTTTTAAAATGTTAAATGAAAGTAAAATTCAAGGGTATTTTGAAAGAGGTATTTCTTTTATTTTCACAATAGCTTTCTTTTGAATCCAATTTCAAGTTCGATTAGAAGGATAGAAAGGCGATGAGAATGGGAAAAGAAAAATCAAATATTTAAAATTAGTTTCCCTTTTTTGCAATTTTCTTATTATCTATTCCATTCATTTTTTTTATAGATATAGAATACTAAAGTATTCTAAAAAAAAAATAGTATTCTATACAAAATCTTTATTTTGTAAACTAAAAAAAACAATAGTCAATATTCCTTATAATAGATATACTTAATTATATCATAAGAATCTTAAGATATATTTCGAATAGATAGAAATAGTAAATTTGAATTGAGACACATATTCTATGACAGATTTTAACTTACCCTCTATTTTCGTGCCTTTAGTAGGCTTAGTATTTCCGGCAATTGCAATGGCTTCCTTATTTCTTTATGTGCAGAAAAATAAGATTGTCTAGAAACGACGGGGCCCAATTTCCTTAATGTATTTCCAGGATCATAATACGAATATTTTTTTGTGTAAGTAATATAATATAATATAATATGATAGGGTATGTAGCTCTTTCGACACACAAATAAAAAACGTCTATGGATGCAGATATAGGCTACGAGCAGAAATGCGTGCATATGTGTAGCCGAGTATAGCGAGTTTTTTTTAAGTGGATCCACGAACTCTTAGAAAGTCAATGTATCTAACCAATTTTTTCACAGGAGTACTAGCTACTGAAGGCTATTTTAGAATCAAAAAAAGTAAAGTCAAAATCATTTAGCTTATTCTCTTAATTTTAATTGACCGCTACTGGATTTAGTATATCTAATATGAATTGGCGATCAGAACACATATGGATAGAACTTCTAAAAGGTTCTCGAAAAAGAGGTAATTTTTTCTGGGCCTGTATTCTTTTTCTAGGTTCATTAGGATTCTTAGCGGTTGGGGCTTCCAGTTATTTTGGTAAGAATATGATATCCGTACTTCCTTCTCAACAAATTATTTTTTTTCCACAGGGAGTCGTGATGTCTTTCTACGGAATCGCGGGCCTATTCATTAGCTCCTATTTGTGGTGCACTATTTTGTGGAATGTGGGCAGTGGTTATAACCGATTCGATAGAAAAGAGGGAATAGTGTGCATTTTTCGTTGGGGATTCCCTGGAATAAAACGTCGCATCTTCCTTCGATTCCTTGTGCGGGATATCCAATCAATTAGAATTCAGGTTAAAGAGGGTCTTTATCCTCGTCGTATCCTTTATATGGAAATCCGGGGCCAGGGAGTCATTCCCTTGACTCGTACTGATGAGAAGTTTTTTACTCCACGAGAAATTGAACAAAAAGCTGCCGAATTGGCCTATTTCTTGCGCGTACCAATTGAAGTATTTTGAGTACCAATTGCAATTTTTGGCAATTGTAAGGGAATTTTTGAGTATTTATCTAAAGGAAGGAACAAACGAGGATAAGAGAAAATTGCTTCTAATTTGTTTTGTCCAAGTGAGATATATGGGATAATATTCTTTCATTTTTATATGAAAGGCCTTTTTTTTATTTCTCTATTCCACTTCATTTAGATCTAAGAAAGAGCCCAATACAATGAAATTCCACTAGTATACAAAAAAAGAAATAGATACAAACACAAGGTCTCAAACCTTGTTATAGAAGTTTTGCTTCAAAGAAAAGAAATATCATATATATTCAGCGAATGAAATAGAGTCGGCGAATGAAGCCAGATTCATTAACAACTCAATTTACAGATCAAAAATGAAAAAAAAGAAAGCATTGCCTTCTTTCCTATATCTTGTATTTATCGTACTTTTGCCCTGGGGAGTCTCTTTCTCTTTTAACAAATGTCTGGAACTTTGGATTCAGAATTGGTGGAATATCAGGCAATCTGAAACTTTCTTAACTGATATTCAAGAGAAAAGGATTCTAGAAGGATTCATAGAATTAGAAGAACTTTTTCTCTTGGACGAAATGATAAAAGAGAAACCGAAGACACATGTACAAAAACCTCCTATAGGAATACACAAGGAAATAATACAATTGGCCAAAATAGATAATGAGGATCATCTCCATATCATTTTGCATTTCTCAACAAATATAATCTGTTTGGCTATTCTAAGTGGTTCTTTTTTTCTGAGTAAAGAAGAACTTGTCATTTTGAATTCTTGGGTTCAGGAATTTTTCTATAACTTAAATGACTCAATAAAAGCTTTTTTTATTCTTTTAGTTACTGATTTTTTTGTTGGATTTCACTCCACCCGCGGTTGGGAACTATTAATTCGTTGGGTCTACAACAATCTTGGATGGGCTCCTAACGAGCTAATTTTCACTATTTTTGTTTGTAGTTTTCCTGTGATTCTAGACACGTGTTTGAAATTTTGGGTCTTTTTTTGTTTAAACCGTCTATCGCCTTCACTTGTAGTCATTTATCATTCAATTAGTGAAGCATAAACTCACTCATTTGATTTCCTAATATTTTTCCTAATATTAATCAAATTAGCATATTTCTTCCTTTCGAAAGAAAGCCTTTTCCTTTTTAGCAAAATTCTTTCTATTTCTACCTGCTCAAGGTATTTATCATTCCAGTACAACTGTTGCAGTAGAATGACAACAGACTCATGTATAGGGAACTAGATTCGCTTAGCTACCTATCTAATTTATTGTAGAAATTCCGGGATCTGCGATTGGGCATGGAAAATAGAAATACTTTTTTTTTGTTAAAGGAACAGATGATTCGATCGATTTCTGTATCGATCATGATATACGTAATAACTCGCACATCTATTTCAAATGCATATCCCATTTTTGCGCAGCAGGGTTATGAAAACCCGCGGGAAGCAACTGGACGAATTGTATGTGCCAATTGCCATTTAGCTAATAAGCCTGTGGATATTGAAGTTCCCCAAGCAGTGCTTCCTGATACTGTATTTGAAGCAGTTCTTCGAATCCCTTATGATATGCAGCTGAAACAAGTTCTTGCTAATGGTAAAAAGGGAGGGTTGAATGTGGGTGCTGTTCTTATTTTGCCCGAGGGATTCGAATTAGCGCCGCCTGACCGTATTTCTCCTGAGTTGAAAGAAAAGATAGGAAATCTCTCTTTTCAGAGTTATCGTCCCAATAAAAAAAATATTCTTGTGATAGGCCCTGTTCCCGGTAAGAAATATAGTGAAATTGTCTTTCCCATTCTTTCCCCCGATCCCGCTACGAAAAAAGACGTTCATTTCTTAAAATATCCCATATATGTAGGGGGAAACCGAGGAAGGGGACAGATCTATCCTGATGGTAGCAAGAGTAACAATACGGTCTATAATGCTACGTCAACAGGTATAGTAAAAAAAATACTACGTAAAGAAAAGGGGGGATATGAAATATCCATAGTCGATGCGTCGGATGGACGCCAAGTGATTGATATTATACCTCCCGGGCCAGAACTTCTAGTTTCAGAGGGGGAATCGATCAAACTTGATCAACCATTAACAAGCAATCCTAATGTAGGAGGGTTTGGTCAGGGGGATGCAGAAATTGTGCTTCAGGATCCATTGCGCGTCCAAGGTCTTTTGTTCTTCTTCGCATCTGTTATTTTGGCACAAGTTTTTTTGGTTCTCAAAAAGAAACAGTTTGAAAAGGTTCAATTGTACGAAATGAATTTCTAGATCCTGGGATTTCTTACCATCAAATTAGAAAAAAACCTCGATTTCTGGAATTCCTTATTTCTATTTCATGCAAAAGAAGAGGATCCAAGGTGGAGGCGAGAACAATAAAAGGAACAAGTCCTTTTAGGTGGAATTGAGGGTCTTCTTAATCCTCTATTGGGCACAAGAAAAAGGCAAAAAAGCCTTTTTCTTGTGTCGATTCTTCTTTTCTTGTATCGAAGTAAGAATCATTTTTCTTCTTATTTGTATGGAATTGCTTGACTTTTTCAATTAAGTTCAACTTCGGACTTACAGAAAAAAAAAATGTATACCTTCCCATTGAAGGGTGGTTTTTCTTTTTAGACTAGTTGAGTAGTTTTGATTAAGGTTTTATTAGTTTATTACTCTAAACTAAATCCATGATTTGCGGGATACTTCCTTCATGGAATAAAATACTGGATCCTCCCCCCTCTTTCTTGTTGCTTCATAAGA